AAAAAATAGAAGTTACTAACTTGAAATCCAATTCTAAAAAATCGATATGATATTAATAAAGTAATTAAAGTCGTAATAAATGTAAATAATAAGTAATACAATGATTTCTAAACTCTATTTCAAATCGAAGTAGAGTATTTGATTTAAGTATCTTGTATAATACTCTTGCCCTAGACCCACATTTTCTATTCTACCCCCATTTCTATATTCATTTAATTCAAACTTGAGTCCGAGTCTCACAGACGTTGAATCCGTTTTTATTCTTTCTCTTTCCTCCCTTATTCTAAAAAAGGGAAAAAAGAGAAAAGAGGGGGAGGGGGATTAGTCACAGATATTTTATTATATCTTTAATCTTCTTCATTCCTTTCCATGTCAAAAACTAGAATGAAAAAAAGGGGAATGTCAACGCATCTGGGAAAAAACGATTAATCTCTATCAATAGACCTGCTAAAGCCCCGAACCATAGCGTACTTAGTACTGGTGCCACGGAGAGATATGTTTTTAGATCTCGCATTAAAAACCCTCCTTCTTTTATTTATTGTAATACATAAAGATAATGCATATATGATCAGATGACTATGTAGTTAAGGACCACTTATAGTTGTATACAGAATCCCTAATTCAAATTGAATTATACAATGATCTGGTAAATAAGATTTTTCTTTTCTTAAAACAGAAAAAAAATACATCCCGTTCTTACCGAGCATTTCCGAAAAAGACTCATTTTTTTATATTATATTTTTACGACGGGTTCTGTATTTCATATGTATATAAGTCTTTTACTACCATTATATTATATGTTAAATGAGACCAAAAAGACGAAATGGGCACAAAAATTGTGTATATCAATGGAGGAAATAACAATGTGGAAAACAAGACAGGAATTCTCTACAATGACACTGTAGAACAATTGAAGGGATGTGGCGCAGCTTGGTAGCGCGTTTGTTTTGGGTACAAAATGTCACGGGTTCAAATCCTGTCATCCCTACCTATTACTGTTCAGAAGAGCAGTAACGAGGGATCAATTGAGATCGATTCAAATTGGACATAATTTTTCATTTCTATGATACTATATAGTATATGCATACAAAATCAAATGTATTGGGATTCCAAAGAGAATCCTTTTCTTTACAGTCTTATCTATTCTGATAAGAAAGCGCTCTTAGTTCAGTTCGGTAGAACGTGGGTCTCCAAAACCCGATGTCGTAGGTTCAAATCCTACAGAGCGTGATTTTTTTGAAATTAGGCTGAAATAGGTTCAGTAACTTGGACAGCAATCGGAATTTGACCTCCTGTGAATTAAAGAAAGGAGGAGGTCAATTAAAAAAAGAGATGTTAATTAATCAAAGGTCCAATTGATCACCACGCCTGTATTGTAAATATGCAGTTACGAATAATCCAGCCAAAGTAATAGGAATTAGGCCTAACACGATTCCAAATAGAAAAACTTCAATCATTTCAATTTGTTTGAAAGGAGAAAAAAAAAAAGAGGTAATATCTATACCTAAATATTAATCCCAATTGACATGAATCTCAATGACCAAGAATTGACAATTGACGCGCCAAGTAACTATAGAATAGACGGAATCTCGCCTTCTTTTTATGAATTATGTTTTTCAAATATCAATTTTAAATAAGTCGTATCTTGCTCAGACCAATAAATAGAGCTGAGGTTATAGTTAAAGCCGCTAGTAGAAAACCAAAATAACTAGTTATAGTAAGCATAAAGGAGCTAAATGAAATATTTTTTTATACATATAGTTATAAAGCACTTACCTAAGTTTCCATTTTTGCAAAATAGCAGGATAGGCCAAAATACCAATTGAAAGAAGAAGTTCAATTGAAAGTTTTTGATTCATCTATCATTATAGACGTCACTAAAAAAGATAAAGTAAGAGGCATATAAAGCGAAATTGATTCATTATCTGTAACATCTATCCATCCCCCGATTCCAATCAACCGATTCATTGAGTAACTCTTGGGTAAACTAATAATAAGAACTGAGTCGTCTAACTTCATTCAAAAATGAAACTCTTTTTTTTTTTTGAATTATTATGGAATAAAATTAGAAAATCATTTTTGTATTTTGATCATTTCTTATATTTTTGAATTGTATCGAATCCATTTTCTATTTTAGAACAAAGAGTGACCTTATAAAATAAAACTTTTTACTTTAAGTTTAACTCATTAGATTCAGTAATAGGTTCATTCACATAATATCTTGAATGAATGAGAAGAAAAAAGTGATCACACGATCACTCGAAAAATCTTTTTTTGTCCAACTAGATTTTAAATAGTAATTTCTATTATCTTTTCTTTTCTAGGTTCCACATTTTATCTTTCCATATTATACCTTGTAGCTAGATCAAGAAAGGACCTTTGGAAGAGATCCAATCCAATCCAACAATGAATCACAACTATTGATTTTATTCTTTTTTTCACCGAATATAATCTACTATTCTTTTTTGTTACTGGACGATTAACCAATTCCTTAAAATGA